GTAAAACCGACTAATTTTGATATTTTAGTTTGTGATATCATTATAACAAGTTGACTAATATTCGGTTAGATCCAACAAACATATATATATAATACGATACGATTTAATTTGAAAATACGAAGAAATATCAAAAATTCGGCAAGGGGTTTCTATACGTTAGGGTTACTTTATAAAGTGTTAATTATATCATGAGATTGGGGGGGTAGGGGGGAAAAAGACTTGGAAAGTCCAAGGGGGGTGAGTAACAGGGAGATTAGGAGAAACAAGTATATGTTATGCTCTAGAAATAAATTATTGCAATTCTTAAGTTATGTCTTTTCATCATTCAAAATATTTAATTCATTCAAGAAAAATGTTCAACCTTATTATACATTACCGTGTGCACTCTGAAATGCCAATTGAAAGGAGAAAAAAAAAAGGAACCAGCTGCCCATTAAAAAGAACGCCCGGCTTGGTGGGTAACGAGTCGTATGGTCGCCACCATTAACTTATGCAAGCGTCATTGAAAGTGTGGGGAATGACCCAATAAATGGACGTGAAATAGGAGCCAAATGCCAGGAATAATTCATGCTGAGCTACCCCCAAGGGACATTGTCCCTCACCATCAATAACCGAGATCCTTGCAGTTATCGTCGGATGCAACTCTCTTATTGGGCTTGATGCTGTGTTGGGCGGGGTGATGAGTCCCTGGTATATATACATTTAATGCGGTTGTGTGTGACTTAAATTTCGCCAGTACTACTCATTTTATTGTAACCATCAATTGAATGGTTTATGCTTACCTTCATATTTATTTGTGATAACGATGGTTAATTCCATTGAATGGTGTTAATACATAGATGTCCTTAATAATCTAACATAATGCATATATATATATATATAAGGGATATATCCCTATATGTCTTTTTTTACCAGAATATAGTTTAATAGAATCTTAGCTTTGGGAGTTAAGGGTAGGTGTTGAAGTCACCTTTTTCTGAGCAAAAGGGGGGATTTTAACCTCCGGTCTCCGGTTTACAAGACCGGTGCTTTAAAGCTAAGCTACTAGTGCAGGATCATTTAAGTAAGGAGTTTTCAATTCAGCCTGCAATAGGAGTTATAATTAAGAAGATGGAGAAGTAAACTACTGAAGCTACTTGACCGATTAAGATGTAAGGTGGTTCTACTGGTATTCCACCAATTCATGTTAAAATTGCTACGTCTGCAACTAATGACCAAAAAAGTAGTTGGGTTAGAGGTCGGAAGGTTAGCCCTCGTTGCTTAGAGGTGTGAAGAATTGGGACGAGTATTAATACGAGAATAGCTGAAAATAGAGCTAAAACGCCTCCTAGTTTATTAGGAATTGATCGCAGGATGGCGTAGGCAAACAGGAAATATCATTCTGGTTTAATGTGAGGAGGGGTGACTAATGGGTTGGCAGGGGTAAAGTTGTCAGGGTCTCCTAAAAGGTTGGGTGAAAACAATGCTAAAGAAGAGAGTAAGATTAGTAACCCAATAAAACCTAGTAGGTCTTTGTAGGAAAAATAGGGGTGGAAGAAAATTTTATCGGCGTTGGAATTTAACCCGGCGGGGTTGTTCGAGCCGGTTTCGTGTAAGAATAGGAGGTGAAGGATGGTTGCGGCTGCTGCGACGAATGGCAGGAGGAAGTGGAATGCGAAGAATCGTGTTAAAGTGGCGTTGTCCACTGAGAAACCCCCTCAAATTCATTGGACTAAGTTGTTTCCGATATACGGCACAGCTGAGAAGAGGTTGGTGATGACTGTGGCTCCTCAGAAAGATATTTGTCCTCATGGTAAAACATAACCTACAAATGCAGTGGCTATGATTAAAAGGAGGAGAATGACCCCGATGTTTCATGTCTCTTTGAAAAGGTAAGATCCGTAGTATAATCCTCGTGCAATGTGGAGGTAAATGCAAATAAAGAAAAAAGAGGCTCCGTTGGAGTGTATGTTTCGAATTAATCAGCCATAGTTTACATCCCGGCAAATGTGTACGACTGAGGAAAAAGCAGTTTCGATGTCAGAGGTGTAGTGTATGGCTAGAAATAAACCTGTTAAAATTTGGGTTGCTAAACATAAGCCCAGCAGGGAACCAAAGTTTCATCATACGGAGATATTTGAGGGGGCTGGGAGGTCTACTAGTGCGTCGTTGGCAATTTTTAGTAGGGAGTGGGTTTTTCGTAAGCTGGCCATAAGTGTTCTTGTAGTTGAATAACAACGATGGTTTTTCGAGTCATTAGTCCTGGTTAAATTCTAGGTGAGAATCATGTCTTATGTTGTGTTTGTTTTGTTACTAAGTTTGGTATTAGGTTTCATTGGAGTGGCCTCTAACCCGTCTCCCTACTTTGCTGCATTGAGTTTAGTATATGTGGCAGCATCCGGATGTGGTGTTTTAGCTTATTTCGGGGGGCCTTTCTTATCTTTAGTTCTTTTTTTGATTTATTTGGGAGGAATGTTAGTAGTATTTGCTTATTCGGCAGCATTAGCCGCTGAACAATATCCTGAGGGGTGAGGCAGTTGACCTGTTCTGGTTTATGCGGGGTTATATTTAGTAGGAGTGCTATTAGTGTTTGTTTTGTTTTTTGAGGGGGGTTGGTTCGAGTTTTCTGTGGTGCCTAAGGGGGAGGCTGATGGGTTTGTGTTATTTCGGGCAGATACAAGTGGGGTAGCATTGATGTATTCTTTTGGGTGTTGGGTGTTGATTATTGGAGCATGAGGTTTACTGCTAACTTTATTTGTGGTGTTGGAGTTGACACGTGGTCTTGAACGTGGGGCATTGCGTGTAGTTTAAAGGATTAAAGTGGCTGCTGAGGCTAGTATGAGTGTAAGGAGGAGGGAGATTAAGTATGTACTGATTATTCCTTTTTGAGCATTACTTGTTGAGACAATTAAGGGGCGGTTTAGCGCTTGGGTTGTTTTGGGGCCGATTTTTTCTAGTCAGAGTAAGTCTAAGGTTTGAGTGGCGATGGTTTGCCCCATCATTAGGGTAAGTGATGTAGGTAAACGGTGGATAATAGTAGGATAGAAGCCTAACATGTTGGAAAATAAGTGTGGGTTACGTGGGGGAATAGGGGACGACTGCTTTGAAGTCATAGTAGCTAATTCCAAGGCTGTTATAAATCCGATGATAGTTACAATGATGGCTGCTATTTTTACTAGAAAGGGTATGGTTATAATAGGGGTTTTTAATGTTGTTATGTTAGAGGCGATTAGTAGGCCTGTGACAATACTGCCTCAAGCTAATCGTTTGATAGGATTAATAACTGCGGGGTTGTTTTCGTTAATTGGGGATGAAGAAAGAAATCGTGGGTGACCTATTGATACAAAGAATACGATACGCAGACTGTAGGCTGCTGTTAAAGATGTAGCTAGTAATGTTAAGATTAGGGCTCAGGCGTTAAGATAGGAGTTGTTCAGGGCTTCAATAATGGAGTCTTTAGAAAAGAAACCTGATAAGAAAGGAGTTCCAGTTAAAGCCAGACTTCCTAAAGTTAAGGCGGAGGAGGTGAAAGGGGTTAGTTGGTGTATGCCGCCTATTTTTCGGATGTCTTGTTCGTCGTTTAGACTATGGATAATGGATCCTGAGCAAAGGAAAAGTATGGCTTTAAAGAATGCGTGGGTGCAAATATGTAAAAAAGCTAGTTGGGGTTGATTAAGTCCGATGGTCACTATCATAAGTCCTAGTTGGCTAGATGTAGAAAATGCTACAATTTTCTTGATATCATTTTGGGTTAATGCACAGATAGCTGTGAATAAGGTTGTAAGGGCACCGATACATAGGCATAGTGTTAGTGCAGTGTTGTTATTTTCCATTAAAGGACTTATTCGAATAAGTAGAAAAATGCCTGCTACAACTATAGTGCTGGAGTGAAGTAAAGCGGAGACAGGGGTTGGTCCTTCTATGGCTGAAGGGAGTCAGGGGTGTAGGCCAAATTGGGCGGATTTTCCGGCTGCTGCTAAGATTAAACCTGTAAGAGGGAAAGTGAGGTCTATAGTTTTTGAGCAAGTGAAAATTTGTTGTAGTTCTCAAGAGTTTAAATTTACAGCGATTCAGGCTATGGCTAGAATTAGGCCGATATCTCCCACTCGATTGTAAAGTACAGCCTGGAGTGCTGCAGTATTAGCGTCAGCTCGTCCTCATCATCATCCAATAAGTAAGAAGGATATAATACCTACTCCCTCTCACCCGATAAATAGCTGAAATATGTTATTGGCTGTGATAAGTGTAATTATTGCAATGAGGAATATTAGCAGGTACTTGAAGAATCGATTGATATTTGGGTCTGAGTGTATATACCATGAGGCAAATTCTAGAATAGATCATGTGACATATAAAGCAACAGGTGAAAAAATAATTGAGTAGATGTCAAATTTAAAGCTTAAGTTGATGTCAAAAGTGAGTGTGTTTATTCATGACCAGGAGGTGACAATGATTTCACTTCCTTCGTTTAAAAAGAGAAATAATGGTAAAAGGCTAATAAAAAATGCTGTTTTTACAGCAGTTTTTACATGGGTTGTTGATCAGTTTAAAGGTGGGGATTTAGGAGACGTTGTTGAAATAACTGGCGATAGCAGGATTAAAAGAATGATAAGTAAAGAGGATGCTATTATAGTAGAGGTTGGGTGCATAGCTGCTACTTGGATTTGCACCAAGAGTTTTTGGTTCCTAAGACCAACGGATGAGCTTGTTATCCTTTAGAAGCGCGAGTGAGCCGGGGGATTTAACCTCGGTGGCGAATATTAGCAGTTTTCGTTGCTTCTGAGCCTCTCTCGGTGGATAAAGAGGTTTTAACTCTTATTTTTAGAATCACAATCTAATGTCTTGGTTAAACTATACCTACAAAATGTCCAGTTTCAAATTAGTTCCGGCTTAATAATGAGAAGTAGTAGAGGAATTAAATGAAGTGTAATTAGAAGGTGTTCTCGGGTGTGTGTGGGGTCCGTGGGTGCTAGATGGTTTGTTAGAGGGCCTCGTTGGGTTGTTAAAAACAAGTAAAGGGAGTAGGCTGCTGTAATAAGGGTTCCCAAACCTGTTAGTACAATGGTTCAAGGGGATCAGTTAAAGAGGGATGTAATGATAATTAGTTCTCCCATTAGATTAGGAAGGGGTGGGAGGGCCAAGTTAGCTAAATTAGAAATAAACCATCAAGTGGTTATAAGGGGCAAAGTTGTTTGTAGGCCTCGGGCTAATATTATTGTTCGGCTGTGGGTTCGTTCATAATTTGTATTAGCTAAGCAAAATAGTGCGGATGAGGTTAAACCGTGGGCGATTATAAGAATTAAGGCTCCTGCAAAGGCTCATGGTGTTTGGATTAAAATAGCTGCGGCTACCAGACCTATGTGGCTGACAGAAGAGTAGGCAATGAGAGATTTTAAGTCTGTTTGTCGCAAGCAAATGGAGCCGGCCATAATGATGCCTCATAGGGCTAAAATAATAAAAGGGTAGCTTATTTCTTTAGTCAGGGGACTTAAGATGGTTAATAAGCGTATTATGCCATAGCCCCCTAGTTTCAGTAAAACGGCTGCAAGGACTATAGACCCTGCGATAGGTGCTTCTACATGGGCTTTAGGCAGTCATAGGTGGATCCCATAGAGGGGTATTTTAACAAGGAATGCTAGTAAGCATGCTGTCCATCATAATTTATCTGTGGTGGAGTAGAGGTTCAGTGGGTTTGAGTATTGAAGGGTAAGTAGGGACAGTGAACCTGAATTGTTTTGTAAAATTAAAAGAGCTACAAGTAGTGGCAATGAACCTGCTAAAGTATAGAATAAAAAGTATGTGCCTGCATTTAATCGTTCGGCTTGATTTCCTCATCGGGTGATAATTAGTAAAGTAGGGATTAAGGTTGCTTCAAATATAATGTAGAATAAGATTAATTCGGTAGCGCTGAATGCTAAAATTAGAAAAATTTGTAAGGAAATGAGGAGGGTGATGTATGTTCGTTGGCGGTTAATGGGGGAGTTAGTTGTGTGATTTTGGCTCGCTATAATTATAAGAGGTAAAAGTCAACATGATAGGATGAGAAGGGGTGTTGACAAAGGGTCTGTTGCTATCAGTTTATTTAGTGTAGACCAGCCTGTTTCAGAGGTTCACTTTAACCATGTTAGACTTAAGAAAGCAATGATTAGGCTGTTGGTAAGGGCAGAAGATCATAACCATTTGCTAGGGGTTAATCATGTGACAGGGACTAACATAATTGTCGGAATTAGGATTTTTAACATTGCAGGATGTTTAAGGCTTGAAGTCGATCAGTTCCGTGGGTGCGGGAAGTGGCCACTAAGAGTGCTAACCCAATAGCTGCCTCACAGGCTGAGAAAGCTAAGAGAAGTAAAGGGGCAGATGAGAAGGTGGGAGAGTCCAGTTGAAGTATTCATAGCGATAGAGCTAGGTAGAGTGAAAGTATCATACCTTCAAGACATAAGAGTGCCGAAAGTAGATGGGTTCGGTGAAAGGATAGTCCTGTTAAGGCCAAAATAAAGCATGTGGATAGGGTAAAGTGTAGGGGGGCCATGAAGGTGATTGAGGGGTTTAACCGCATTCTTTTGAGTCGAAATCAAATGTTTTTATTATACTAACCACCAATTCTGCTCATTCTAGTCCGCCTTGTGTTCACTCGTAGATGAGGCCTAGTGTAAGAAGGATAAGTACTGAGGAGGCTCAGGTAAAAGTTAAAGAGGGGAATAACAGGTGATTTCCTCAAGGAAGGGGTAGTAGAAGTGCAATTTCCAGGTCGAACAGTAAAAAAAGAATGGCTACTAAAAAGAATCGGATTGAGAAGGGAAGGCGTGCCGATCCTAAAGGGTCGAAACCGCACTCATAGGGGGAAAGTTTTTCTGGGTCAGGATTTGTCTGAGGAAGTCAAAATGAGATAACAGCTAAGGCGGTAGATAAAGAGGCGGTGATTAGTACAATGGAAGTGAGTAAGTTCATTATCTTTTCTTGGATTTTAACCAAGTCCTGGTGATTGGAAGTCACTCATACTAGTTTTATACTAAAAAGATTAGGAGCCTCATCAGTAAATAGAGATATACAGGAATAATCAGACTACATCTACGAAATGTCAATACCAAGCGGCGGCTTCAAACCCAAAGTGGTGTTTAGATGTGAAATGGTATTGAACTTGTCGAAGTAGACAAACTGTCAGGAATGTTGAGCCAATAATGACATGGAGCCCATGGAATCCTGTGGCTACGAAAAAAGTTGATCCATAGACTCCGTCAGCAATTGTAAAAGGAGCTTCATAATACTCTAGAGCTTGAAGAAGTGTAAAGTAGAACCCCAAGAGAATGGTAAGAATTAATGATTGAATAGCTTGTTTGCGTTCTCCTTCCATGATGCTATGATGTGCTCAGGTAACTGTAACTCCTGAGGCAAGTAGGACTGCAGTGTTAAGAAGTGGCACTTCGAATGGATCTAGTGTAGAAATTCCAGAAGGAGGTCAAGAACCTCCTAGTTCGGGGGTGGGGGCTAAGCTGGAGTGATAAAAAGCTCAGAAAAAGCCTAGAAAGAAGAAGACTTCTGAAGTGATAAAAAGGATTATGCCGTATCGTAAGCCTTTTTGTACAGGAGGGGTGTGGTGGCCTAAAAAAGTGCTTTCCCGGATAATATCGCGCCATCATTGATATATTGTAAGTAAAAGCACAATAATGCCCAGGGTTATAGGGATAGTTGTGTTAAAATGGAATCAGATGGCTAAGCCTGATGTTAATAGTAAAGCGCCTGCTGCGCCTGTCAAAGGTCATGGGCTTGGGTCTACTATGTGATATGTGTGTGCTTGATGGGTCATTAAGTATTTTCTTGAAGGTAGAGGCTTAAAAGAAGTACGAATACATATGCTTGAATCATTGCTACGGCAATTTCTAAAAGGGTTAGTAGAAGCAGGACTGAAGATGTGAGTATGGCTAAGGGTGGTGAGATAGAGATTAGTGTTAATACTGCTGTAGCAATTAGTTGCATTAAAAGATGGCCGGCTGTTAGATTGGCTGTTAGTCGAACGCCTAATGCTAAGGGTCGAATAAATAAACTAATGGTTTCGATAATGATTAGGGCGGGGATTAGAGCTGTCGGGGTTGCATGGGGAAGTAAATGTCCTAGGGCGTTAGTTGGGTTGTTCCGTAGGCCAAGGATGACAGTGGCCAATCATAAAGGTACTGCTAAGCCTAGATTTATAGCAAGTTGGGTGGTGGGTGTGAAAGTGTAAGGTAGTAGGCCTAGTAGGTTGAGAGTAATTAAATAAATCATAAGAGAGGTAAGTATTAATGCTCATTTATGGCCCCCAAAGTTTAGGGGCTGGAAGAGTTGTTGAGTGTAATGTGCTAAAAATCAGCTTTGTAATACGGACAAGCGGTTGTTTAGCCATCGGGTTGCGGGGGTGTAAATTAGAATTCAGGGAAGTGTGAGGGCTAAGGCAATTAAGGGGATGCCGAGGAAAGTAGGACTTTCGAATTGGTTGAATAAGCTTAGTGTCATGGTCAAGGTCAAAATTTGTTTTGTGCCGGTTTTGACTCTGTAAGGGTCGGGGTATTAGGAAATTTATGGTTAGAGATTTTTAGTGGGACGATAGTTATTAATACTGCTCAAGAAAAAAGTAGGACGACGAATCAGGGGGATGGGTTTAATTGTGGCATGTCACTAAGGGTGGGCTGAATCACCAATTTCTAGCTTAAAAGGCTAGCGCTGTTACTTGTAGCTTCTTAGTGAAGTGTCTTGTAATATTAGAGAAGATCAGTCCTCGAAGTGTTTTAAGGGTACAGCTTCTACTACGATAGGTATAAAGCTGTGGTTGGCACCGCAAATTTCGGAGCATTGTCCGTAGAAGACACCTGGTCGTAGTGCTGTAAAAGTTGTTTGATTAAGGCGTCCTGGCACAGCGTCTATTTTTACCCCAAGGGATGGGACAGCCCATGAGTGAAGTACGTCGTCAGCGGTAACTAATACTCGTACGGGTGATTCTAAAGGGATTACTATTCGGTGGTCAGCTTCAAGCAAGCGGAATTGTCCAGGTGCAAGGTCTTGTGTGGGGATTATATAAGAGTCGAATGCTAGCTCTTCGTAATCAGTGTATTCGTAGCTTCAATACCACTGATGACCTAGTGCCTTGACTGTTAAATGGGGATTACAAACTTCGTCTATTAGGTACAGAATGCGTAATGATGGGAGGGCGACGAGAAGTAAGACGATCGCGGGGAGAACTGTTCAAATAATTTCAATTTCTTGTGAATCAAGCATAAGTTTATTAGTTAGTTTAGTTGAGACTGTTAGAACAATAATGTAAAGCACGATTGTGCTGATTAAGAAAACAATCATTAAAGCATGGTCGTGGAAGTATAGTATTTCTTCTATAACTGGGGATACTGCGTCTTGAAAACCTAGCTGGGAGGGATGGGCCATAATTTAAGATGTGCAGGAGTTTAACTTGCAATTTTGTCTTGACAAGACAGGATAATGTTTTTATTAACATCTTATTAAGAAAGTGACAGAGCGGTTATGTGGTTGGCTTGAAACCATCCTACGGGGGTTCAATTCCTTCCTTTCTCGTAGTTTTACAGGTTTGAACAAAAGCTGGTTCTTCGAATGTGTGGTAGGGAGGGGGGCAGCCGTGTAGTCATTCCACATTCGTAGAAGTCATTTTTACAGAGAAAACTTCTCGTTTGGCAGCAAATGCTTCTCAGACAATAAATAGAAACATAATAACAGCAATTAGAGAAATTAAAGAGCCGATTGAAGATACGGTGTTTCACAGGGTGTAAGCATCCGGGTAATCTGAGTATCGCCGAGGTATTCCGGCAAGGCCTAGAAAGTGTTGCGGGAAAAAGGTAAGATTTACACCTGTAAATATCACTGTGAAGTGGATTTTAGTTCAGGTGCGGTGTATAGTGTAGCCTGTAAAAAGGGGAAATCAGTGTACAAATCCTCCCATAATTGCAAACACGGCCCCCATGGACAAGACATAATGGAAGTGTGCTACTACGTAGTATGTGTCATGTAAGACAATATCAAGGGATGAGTTGGCTAGAATAATGCCAGTTAAACCCCCCACGGTGAATAAAAAAATAAATCCCAGCGCTCATAGAAGAGGGGCTTCTCATTTGATTGAGCCTCCGTGAAGTGTCGCTAGTCAACTAAATACTTTGACTCCTGTGGGGATGGCAATAATTATTGTGGCGGAGGTAAAGTAACCACGGGTATCTACATCTATACCAACTGTAAACATGTGGTGGGCTCAGACAATAAAGCCTAATAGGCCGATTGCTAGTATTGCTCACACTATGCCCATGTATCCAAAAGGTTCTTTTTTGCCTGCATAATAAGCTACGATGTGAGAAATTATGCCGAATCCTGGGAGAATTAGGATATATACTTCGGGGTGGCCGAAAAATCAAAATAAGTGCTGGTAAAGGATTGGATCGCCCCCTCCTGACGGGTCAAAGAAAGTTGTGTTCAGGTTTCGGTCCGTTAGTAGCATAGTAATTCCGGCAGCCAGAACGGGAAGAGAGAGCAGTAGAAGCACAGCGGTGATTAAGACTGCTCAGACAAATAGAGGTGTTTGATATTGAGTAGTGGCAGGGGGTTTTATGTTAATGATAGTAGTAATGAAATTAATAGCCCCTAGGATGGAAGATACTCCTGCTAAGTGAAGAGAAAAGATTGTTAGATCTACGGAGGCTCCGGCATGTGCAAGATTGCCAGCTAATGGGGGGTACACTGTCCATCCTGTTCCCGCTCCAGCTTCTACTGCTGCTGATGCTAATAGAAGGAGAAAGGATGGGGGGAGGAGTCAAAAGCTCATGTTATTTATACGGGGGAATGCTATGTCAGGCGCTCCGATTATTAGCGGGATTAGTCAGTTTCCGAACCCCCCGATCATGATAGGCATGACTATAAAAAAAATTATTACGAAAGCATGAGCTGTGACGGTTACATTGTAGATTTGGTCGTCCCCTAAAAGGGTCCCTGGCTGGCTGAGTTCTGCTCGGATTAGAAGGCTGAGGGCAGTCCCGACTATTCCGGCTCAAGCACCAAATACTAGATAAAGGGTGCCGATGTCTTTGTGGTTGGTTGAGAAGAATCAACGAGAAATTATCACAGGTAGGATGGCTGAGCATAGCGGTGGATTGTAGCCCCACAAACAGGGGTTTAGCCCCCTTCCTGCCAAGCCTTGAGGTGTTCGACACATTAGATTGCAAATCTTAAGTAGTAAACTGACGTTTGCCGGGGCTTTCCCCCGCCTTTTGCCCTTACAAGGCGGGGGAAAGTAGATGGAAGCTCTCTGGCTTGAGCGTTTAGCTGTTAACTGGAATTTTGTAGGATCGAGGCCTGCCCATCTAGAAAAGGCTTTAGCTTAATTAAAGTGTCTGTTTTGCATGCAGTAGATGTGAGGTAGTATCTTGCAAGTCTTATCAGAGGTTAGAAGGGTTTCACTTCTATTTAGGGCTTTGAAGGCTCTTGGTTTGGTTATCCTAAACCTCTAGTTGAGTAGTAATAAAATTGTGGGTAATAGTGGTAAGAGGGTGATTGTTAAGGTTGAGGTAATAGCTAACGGTATAGTAGTTTGGGTGTTAATTAAACGTCAAGAGGCGGAGTTAGGGGTGTTATTAGGGGGGATAGTGAGAGACATGGCGTAGGTTAGGCGGAGGTAGAAATATAAGCTTAGGAGAGTTGAAAGGGCTGCTAAAGTGGCTAGTATATTTAAATTAAAAGTTGTAAGAGTTGATAAAATCATTCATTTTGGGCCGAAGCCTGTTAATGGGGGGAGTCCTCCCAAGGATAAAATAATAAGGGGGGTAAGTGCGGTGAGTGCAGGGGTTTTGGTTCATGATGAGGATAAAGAGTTAATATTTGTAGCTTTGTTTAGTTTAAATAGTAAGAAGGCTGAGAAGGTTATTAAAAAATAAATTAGTAAGGTCAAAAGGGCGAGTGAAGTAGAAAATTGTATGACTAGAAGGGTTCAACCCAGGTGAGCAATAGAGGAGTAAGCCAGGATTTTTCGAAGCTGGGTTTGATTCAGCCCTCCTCAGCCCCCGATAAGTGTAGATATTAGACCTAAGGCTATAAATAGTTCTTGATTTGAAGGTGGAAGTTGTATAAGCAGGGCAAAAGGGGCCAGTTTTTGTCAAGTTGAAAGAATGAGGCCTGTTGTTAAATCTAAGCCTTGAAGTACTTCTGGAAGTCAAATGTGTAGGGGGGCAATTCCAATTTTTATTGCTAGGCCTAGGGATGCTAGATTAATGGCGGTAGGGTGTGATATCTGGTCAATAGCTCATTGACCTGTTATTCAGGCGTTGAACATGCTGGCAAAAAGAATAACTGCGGCTGCTGTGGCTTGGGCTAGGAAATATTTAGTGGCAGCTTCGACTGGTCGGGGGTGATGGTTATAAGTTATAAGAGGGATAATTGCTATTGTATTGATTTCCAGTCCGAATCACGCTAGTATTCAGTGCGAACTTATTAAAGTAAGTGTTGTGCCTAAGGAGAGAGAAGATAAGAGAGTAAAGAGAATGAAAGGGCTCATTAGTAAAAGGGGGATTTTAACCCACATTTTTGGGGTATGGGCCCAAAAGCTTGTTTTAGCTTACTTTACTTTAGGAAGTGGTGTAATGGAAGCACTAAGAGTTTTGATCTCTTCGGTAGGGTTCAAATCCCTTTTTTCTAAGGAGTTGGGAGGATTCTAACCTTCGTAGTACACTTTATCAAAGTGGTCCCTAATGTTCGGGCACAGCTCCTGTTAAAATTGTGGGGGTAGGCCTGCAAAAGAAGTTGGGAGAGAAAGATGTCAAATAACCATTGCTAGAGTGATTGGCAGAAAATTTTTTCAGATTAAATGTATTAGTTGGTCGTAACGAAATCGAGGGTATGAAGCTCGTACTCAAAGGAATAGTAAGGAGAGTAGGGTTGCTTTTGTTATTAGACTAATTGTAGTAAGTTCAGGTAAGTAAGGTTGGTGATTTGTACCTAAAAATAAGATAGCGGATAGAGTGTTTATGACTAAGATGTTAGCATATTCTGCAAGAAAAAATAGTGCGAATGGGCCTGCTGCATATTCGACATTAAAACCTGAAACTAACTCTGATTCTCCCTCCGTTAGGTCAAAGGGGGCTCGGTTTGTTTCTGCTAGAGTTGAAATGTACCATATTGCTGCTAGAGGTCATGCTGGTATTAGAAGTCAGGTGCCTTCTTGTGTGATGTTGAATGTTTGAAGAGTGAAACTTCCGCTAAAGATAATGATGGCTAGCAAGATTAGACTTAAGCTTACTTCGTATGAGATTGTTTGGGCTACGGCCCGAAGTGCTCCGATTAGTGCATATTTTGAGTTGGAAGCTCATCCCGATCCTAGAATAGAGTAAACATTAAGACTTGAGATTGCTAAAATGAATAAGATACTTAGGTTAATGTTTGTGACAGGGTATGGTATGGGTGTAGGTGCCCAGATTATTAGTGCTAAGGTCAAGGCTAAAATTGGTGATGTGATAAATAATAAAGGAGATGATGCAGATGGTCGTAGGGGTTCCTTAATAAATAGTTTTACCCCATCTGCAATTGGTTGTAAGAGGCCGTAAGGGCCTACAATATTAGGACCTTTACGGTGTTGTATGTAACCTAATACTTTACGCTCGATTAAAGTTAAAAATGCTACTGCTAAAAGTACAGGAATGATGAATGTTAACGGGTTGATAATATGGGTGAGTAGGCAGGTAGTCATAATTAAGGAGAGGATTTGAACCTCTTTATAAAGAGCTTAGGTCTTCTGCATTCGCCGGGATCTGCCACCCTAATATGCCTTTATCTTCGGCGTAAGGGGAGTGCCCTTTTGTCTATTTAAGACATTTCAATAGGTGGGGATAAGGCTTTCTGTTAGAATAGGCCTTTTCTTCTTGGTCCTTTCGTACTAAAGAAGCTCACTTCATAGATAGAAACTGACCTGGATTGCTCCGGTCTGAACTCAGATCACGTAGGACTTTAATCGTTGAACAAACGAACCCTTAATAGCGGCTGCACCATTAGGATGTCCTGATCCAACATCGAGGTCGTAAACCCCCTTGTTGATAGGGACTCTAAAAGGGGATTGCGCTGTTATCCCTAGGGTAACTTGGTTCGTCGATCGGCTTTGCCGGATCGCACGGGCAGATCTTCTGATTTCTAGAATTGTCATTCTTAAATACAAGAGCTTGTTCTTATTCCTTTCGGGGGTTATTTGTTCCCCCGAGGTCGCCCCAACCAAAGACATTCAAAAGGGTACTACTTGGTTTAGTCCTTTAGAGAGGTTTGTTTAAGGTGGTCCTTTTGTGCGTCTGAAAGCTCCATAGGGTCTTCTCGTCTTATGTGTGTATACCCGCTTCTGCACGGGTAGATCAATTTCATTGACTGAAAGAAGGAGACAGTTAAGCCCTCGTTGTGCCATTCATACAAGTCTTCATTTAAAAGACAAGTGATTGCGCTACCTTTGCACGGTCAAAATACCGCGGCCGTTAAACTCATAGTCACAGGGCAGGCGGGACCTCTTATATTTGGATATGCAAGAGGCGATGTTTTTGGTAAACAGGCGAGGCGTAAATTTATTTGCCGAGTTCCTTCTTCTTTTTTTAGTCTTTCTTTGTAAGCACACCAGTGTAGGGTTAACGTTCATGTTTGATTGGTTTTCTTGTTTTTTATTTGTCTTACATTTCCCTCTAGGGTTGGGGACGTTAATTTTCGGTGTGTGTTCGTTCCGATTTATACATGTGCTTGGAGAGAGTCTAGCTCTCTTATTACTCATATTAGCATAATCTATTTCATTGTTTGTGAAAAGGTCAGATAATTTTAGGGGTTTCAGGTGGAACTACCGGGATATAAGGTTGGTTGTTGCTTGAGCTTTAACGCTTTCTTTTTGGGTGGCTGCTATTAGGCCCACCAGGGTATTTACCTTTATAAAAATGGTCTTTAGCCTCCTTGTAAAGTTGTTTCTTAAGTCAGAAGAGCTGTACCCCTTTTGACTGACTCTAATCTCTTGAGTTTATCCTTTGTATGTTTGTACAGATTGGTAAAATAATAAGGTTAGGCTGAACTTCTATTCATTTCTCTGACAACCAGCTATCACCAGGTTCGGTTGGTTTGTCGCTTCTACTCAAAATTCTTCCCACTCTATTGCCACAGATACGGGTTGGCTCTATATATAAGCTGTCTTGGAGTAGCTCACCTGGTTTCGGGGTGTTAAACTAAAATTCTTTTTGCTTAAACATTACTAGCTAAATCATGATGCAAAAGGTACGAGGTCTGAAGTCTGCTTTATTGTGCTTGATTGAGTTTTTTCATTTCTTTTTCAATTTTCCCTTGCGGTACTCTCTCTATAGTTCCTATTCCTTTTTTTGTCTCCCATACTTAAGGGGGAAAATGTTTTATTTGATTAGGTTGGTATGTTAGGGGTTATTTTTGTTGTTTTGTTTTTACTTAGTAGGACTAGTTTTAAGGTGTCAGAGTAGTCCGATTTGCATGGACGTTGTCTCGGTGTAAGTGAGGTGCTTTACTTCTTAGCTATGCTCTGATTATTCCAAGTACACCTTCCGGTACACTTACCATGTTACGACTTGCCTCCCCTTTGGTTAGTTAATTATTTATTTAAGTTGATTGTTGTGTTGGGGAGAGTGACGGGCGGTGTGTGCGTGCTTTAGGGCCAATTTCAGGAGAATACTCTGTTTTCTTCTTACTGCTAAATCCTCCTTTAGACATGTAATTTCAACATGTGATTCGTAGTGCGCTAATTAGCGAATGTAGCCCATTTCTTCCCCCTTCATGTACTACACCTCGACCTGACGTTTTGGGTTATACCAATTTTGCTCACTGTAGAACTCTCAATGGGGTAAGCTGACGACGGCGGTATATAGGCGGTATTGGCAAGAAGGGGTGAGGTTGAGCGGGGGTTATCAGTTCTAGAACAGGCTCCTCTAGGAGGTTGTAAAGCACCGCCAGGTCCTTTGGGTTTTAAGCTAATGCTTATAGTACCCGGGCGGATATTAAATGTATTAAAATATCAGTGTTTACAGCTATGCATAGTGGGGTATCTAATCCCAGTTTGTTTCACAGCTTTCGTGGGGTCAGAGATTTAAAGCTACTTTCGTTATTGTACTTCTTGTTTTCGAGCGCATTAAACAGCTAAGAAGATATTTGGCTTTAGTTTACGGTATTCCTAACCACTCTTTACGCCGTTGTCTGTCAGCTTGAGTCTTTCGTATAACCGCGGTGGCTGGCACGAATTTTACCGACTCTATTTAGCTTTAGCTAAGTCAAGTTTTCACTTATGGCTTAATATCAATCACTGCTGAGTTCCCTTGGGGGTGTGGCTGAGCAAGGTGTAGTGGGCGATGTTGTGTGCCTGATACCGGCCCCTCGATCTCAAAAGAGCTTCAAGGGCATTCTCACTGGGATGCGGATACTTGCATGTGTAAGTTTAGCTATAGTCGACAGTAAAGTTAGGACCAAACCTTTATGCTTTAGGAACTTTTTAGGGTTCGTCTTAACATCTTCAGTGTTATGCTTTATGTAAGCTACGTTAGC